GACGATATTTTACATAACGTGACTATTCCGCCAAAAAGTTTTCTTTTGGTTCAAAATAATCAATATGTAGAATCAGAACAAGTCATTGCCGAGATTCGCGCGGGAACATCTACTTTCCAGTTTAAAGAAAGGGTTCGAAAACATATTTATTCGGACTCTGAGGGAGAAATGCACTGGAGTACCGATGTGTACCATGCACCCGAATTTACATATAGCAATGTCCATCTTTTACCAAAAACAAGTCATTTATGGATATTATCAGGGGGTTCGTGCAGATCCAGCGGAGCTCCGTTTTCACTCCACAAGGATCAAGATCAAATGAATCTTCGTTCGACAGAAAGAGAACGAATATATCTTTCTAGTCTCTCAGCTAATAATGATCAAATCAGATCAAAATTCTTTAGTTCTTCTTTTTCTGGTAAAAAAAAAGACGATAGGAGTCCTGATTATTCAGAAATGAATCGAATGATATGTACTTTTCATTGTAATCTGATATATCCTTCGATTCTACGTGAGAATTCTGATTTATTGGCAAAAAGGAGAAGAAATCGACTTGTTATTCCAGTCCAATCGAGTCAAGAACGAGAGAAAGAACTAATATCCCATTCAGGTATTTCGATTGAACTGCCCATAAATGGTATTTTCCGGAAAAATAGTATTCTTGCTTTTTTTGATGATCCTCGATACAGAAGAAAGAGTTCGGGAATTACTAAATATGGGACTATGGGGATGCACTCAATCGTTAAAAAAGAGGATTTGGTTGATTATCGAGGAATCAAAGAATTTAAGCCAAAATACCAAATGACAATAGATCGATTTTTTTTCATTCCCGAAGAAGTACATATTTTACCTGAGTCTTCTTCGATAATGGTACGGAACAATAGTCTAATTGGGGTAGATACACGAATCGCTTTAAATACAAGAAGCAGAGCGGGCGGATTAGTTCGAGTGGAGAGAAAAAAAAAGGGGATTGAACTTCAAATCTTTTCTGGAAATATCCATTTTCCTGGAGAGACAGATAAGATATCCTGGCACAGTGGCATCTTGATACCACCGGGACCAGGAAAAAGAAATTCTAAGGAATCAAAAAAATTGAAAAATTGGATCTATGTCCAAAGGATCACACCTACTAAGAAAAAGCATTTTGTTTTAGTTCGACCTGTAGTGACATATGAAATAGCGGACGGTCTCAATTTAGCAACACTCTTCCCTCCGGATCTGTTCCAAGAAAAGGATAATATGCAACTTCAAATTGTCAATTATATTGTTTACGGAAATGGAAAACCAATTCGGGAAATTTCTGACACAAGTATTCAATTAGTTCGGACTTGTTTCATTTTGAATTGGGACCAAGACAAAAAAAGTTCTTCTGCCGAGGAGGCCCACGCTTCCTTTGTTGAAATAAGAGCAAAAGGTCTGATTCGAAATTTCTTAAGAATCGACTTAGTGAAATCCCATATTTTGTATCCGAGAAAAAGGAATGATCCGTCAGGATCAGGATTGATCTCTCATAATGTGTCAGATCACCCTAATAGAAATCCCTTTTATTCCAAGCCAAAGATGAAACAATCGCCTAGGCAAAATCACGGAACTATTCGGACCTTGTTAAATAAAAATACGGAATGCACATCTTTGATGATTTTGTCCTCATCTAATTGTTTTCGAATGGGGCCATTCAATGATGTAAAATCTCCGAATGTGATAAAAGAATCAATTCAAAAAAATGCTATAGTTCAAATTAGAAATTCAAGCGGCCCTTTAGGAACAGCCCTTCAAGTTTTGAATTTTGATTCATTTTACTATTTTATGACTCATAATCAGGTCTTGCTAACTAAATATTTGCAAGTTGAAAATTTAAAACAGGCTTTTCAAGTACTTCAATATTATTTAATGGATGAAAGCGGGAGGATTTATAATCCGGATCCCCGCAGTAACATCGTTTTGAATTCATTCAATTTGAGTTGGTATTTTCTCCCTCATAATAATTATGAGAATTCTTGTGAAGAAATATCTTCAATAATTAGTCTTGGACAGTTTATTTGTGAAAATGTATGTATAGCCAAAAATGGACCATACCTAAGATCTGGTCAAGTTTTGATTGTTCAACTTGACTCTGTAGTAATAAGATCTGCTAAGCCTTATTTGGCCACTCCAGGAGCAACTGTTCATGGACATTATGGAGAAATCCTTTATGACGGAGATACAGTAGTTACATTTATCTATGAAAAATCGAGATCCGGTGATATAACGCAGGGTCTTCCAAAAGTGGAACAGGTGTTAGAAGTGCGTTCAGTTGATTCAATATCGGTGAACCTAGAAAAAAGAGTTGAGAGTTGGAACGAGCATATAACAAGAATTCTTGGATTTCCTTGGGGATTCTTGATTGGGGCTGAGCTAACTATAGTGCAAAGTCGTATCTCTTTGGTTAATAAGATCCAAAAGGTTTATCGATCCCAGGGGGTGCAAATCCATAATAGGCATATAGAAATTATTGTACGCCAAATAACATCCAAAGTGTTGGTTTCAGAGGATGGAATGTCTAATGTTTTTTTACCTGGAGAACTGATTGGATTGTTGCGAGCGGAACGGACGGGGCGCGCTTTGGAAGAATCGATCTGTTACAGGGCCGTCCTATTGGGAATAACAAGAACATCTTTGAATACTCAAAGTTTCATATCCGAAGCGAGTTTTCAAGAAACTGCTCGAGTTTTAGCTAAAGCGTCTCTCCGTGGTCGTATCGATTGGTTGAAAGGCCTAAAAGAGAACGTTGTTATAGGCGGGATGATACCCGTCGGGACCGGATTCAAGGGATTAGTACACTGTTCAAGACAACATAAAAGCATTCCTTTGGAAACCAAGAATAAGCACTTTTTCGAGGGGGAGATCAGAGATATTTTGTTCCACCACAGAGAATTATTTGATTCTTTCATTTCAAACAATTTCCACGCTACACCAGAACAATCATTTAGAGTATTTAATGATTCCTAAAATAAAAGTCAAAAGTAGTTTTTTAATAAAAAAATTCTCTAGGCCCTTTGATGTGGTCATGAAAAAACAGATAATAACAAATAGACGGTAGCGATTTGGATCGGATATCGACACGGCTAATCTCCGGTAGAAGAAAAGGTTCCGTTGGAACAATTATTTAGCTCAGGGCACCTCGCCGCTTTTTTTTTTTTCAAAAAAAGCGGAAATGTGGGGAGAAATGACAAGAAGATATTGGAACATCAATTTAGAAGAGATGATGGAAGCAGGAGTTCATTTTGGTCATGGTACTAAAAAATGGAATCCTAGGATGGCGCCTTATATTTATGCAAATCGTAAAGGTATTCATATTACAAATCTTACTAAAACCGCGCGTTTTTTAGCAGAAGCTTGTGATTTAGTTTTTGATGCAGCAAGCCGGGGGAGGCAGTTTTTAATTGTTGGTACCAAAAATAAAGCAGCTGCTTTAGTAGCACGGGCTGCAATAAAGGCTCGGTGTCATTATGTTAATAAAAAGTGGCTTGGTGGTATGTTAACGAATTGGTCCACTACAGAAACGAGACTTCATAAGTTCAGGGACTTGAGAACGGAACAAAAGACGGGGAGACTAAACCGTCTTCCAAAAAGAGACGCGGCTATATTGAAGAGACAATTATCTCACTTGCAAACATATCTGGGTGGGATAAAATATATGACCGGTTTGCCCGATATTGTAATTATCGTTGATCAGCAAGAAGAATATACGGCTCTTCGAGAATGTATTACTTTGGGAATTCCAACAATTTGTTTAATCGACACAAATTGTGACCCCGATCTTGCGGATATTTCGATTCCAGCAAATGATGACGCTATAGCTTCAATCCGATTAATTCTTAACAAATTAGTATTCGCAATTTGTGAGGGTCGTTCTAGCTATATACGAAATCCGTGATTAATAATAAGATTAACAGAAATAAATTCTTTTTCGAACTCCCGAGATTTATGGAATCGGTTACTACTTTTGAATCGCATAAAAGAGATCAAAATGACTGGAGATGCCGTGTGATTAGTTAGTATCCAAAATAGAAAATTCAACTAAGCAAGTAAAAAAAGAGATGGTTGAATCAAAATAATTCCTTTTAAAGTTCGATTTCTGTGAGAGGGCAATATGGATGTTTTATCATGTTCCAACAACACACTAAAAGGTTTATACGACATATCCGGTGTGGAAGTAGGCCAACATTTCTATTGGCAAATAGGGGGTTTTCAAGTCCATGGCCAAGTACTTATTACCTCTTGGGTTGTAATTGCTATCTTATTAGGTTCAGCCAGTATAGCTGTTCGGAATCCACAAACAATTCCAAATGACAGTCAGAATTTCTTCGAATATATTCTTGAATTCATTCGCGATGTTAGTAAAACCCAGATTGGAGAAGAATATGGTCCATGGGTTCCTTTTATTGGAACTATGTTTCTATTTATTTTTGTTTCTAATTGGTCAGGAGCTCTTTTACCATGGAAACTAATAGAGTTACCTCACGGAGAGTTAGCTGCGCCCACCAATGATATAAATACTACTGTTGCTTTAGCTTTACTCACGTCAGTAGCATATTTCTATGCGGGTCTTAGCAAAAAGGGGTTAGGTTATTTCAGTAAATACATACAACCAACCCCAATCCTTTTACCCATTAACATCTTAGAAGATTTTACAAAACCTTTATCCCTTAGTTTTCGCCTTTTCGGAAATATATTAGCCGATGAATTAGTAGTCGTTGTTCTTGTTTCTTTAGTACCTTCAGTCGTTCCTATACCTGTCATGTTCCTTGGATTATTTACGAGTGGTATTCAAGCTCTTATTTTTGCAACGTTAGCTGCGGCTTATATAGGCGAATCCATGGAAGGTCATCATTGACTAGTTTGAAAACTAGTCATTTTTTTTTCTTAGGCCAAGGTAATGGATGCGTGACTCGAGAGAATCGGCTTGCGAAATTGTCAAAAGGGGAAAGATATAACGATCTTTTTCCGAAAATTCTTCTTTGATGACCCATTGCATTTCTAATTTAGAGAATACCTATCCCCTTTTCTATTAACATTTTCTTTTGTTCAATTGAACAAAAGAAAATGTTAATAGAAAAATTGCATGAACGTTTCAATCACTCAAATACTGAGATTTCTCTGCAATGGTTTGGATCATCCCTGTATCCAATCTACATGTAGGATACTGATAAATAAAAGAAAGAAGAAGAAGTGAAAAAATGAAATTCATAAAAAAGAAATTGGTTAGCAAGGGCGGGTCTAACCCAGGGATGTGGAATCTAATGGCTAGAATTCAACTCTTGGGTGGTTCAAAAATAATTTGAGAATCCGGGTGAATCGCCGATACGAATAGTTTGTTTACGTTATGGAAAAAAGACATGTATATGTGATATTAGATATTGACTAGTTATATATGATATGATCTAAAGATATATCTAATCCGCCTTATTATGAATTAAGATGAGGATTCCCATCTAAGTCTTTTCCTTTCATCTGTAACGAACAATTGAATGAAACAAGATGAAATCAATAAAAAGAACAAAGAACTGGAAGAACAAAAAAAAAGTTCTAAAGTTGTATGGATTCACAAAAATCCCGTCGATAATATAAGAACTAAAAAAGAGCTATACTATAGAAACTATAGAAGTAGTTCGGACGATTCAATAATATTAGTCCATTACTTGAATTGGCAGTTGTTAGTTATTTCGTCTGGCTGAATCAATCTTATTGAGGGGATAATTAAATCAGAATTCCTTGGATGATTGTATCATTAACCATTTTTTTATTTTTGTGTGAGGAACTTATCATGAATCCACTGATTTCTGCCGCTTCCGTTATTGCTGCTGGATTAGCTGTCGGACTTGCTTCTATTGGACCTGGAGTTGGTCAAGGTACTGCTGCGGGACAAGCTGTAGAGGGTATCGCGAGACAGCCCGAGGCAGAGGGAAAAATACGAGGTACTTTATTGCTTAGTCTGGCTTTTATGGAAGCGTTAACAATTTATGGATTGGTTGTAGCCTTAGCACTTTTATTTGCGAATCCCTTTGTATAATCCTATCAATATGAAAAGTCTTCTTTTTTCTTCTTTGATGTCCGGGGACTTGCTCCTTGCTTTTTCGAATTATATCCATATTTGACTCCTATAATTCCTTATTCATTCGTTGGGATATTAACCTGCGGAAGGGGAAGATTTGCGGATGAGGAATTAGCAGCATACCGATTCGCTTTCTTCCTTCCCGTTCGTAACAATGGAAATCCCTCTTCGTTTTTTTAGGGATTTTTACAAAAACCTAATTTTTAAACAATTGACGTGAAACCCGCCCCAGATTCTAATAAGTATTACTCTTATTAGCAATTTCCAATTTCAAAAAAAAAAAAAAAAAACATAATCAACTCTATTTTTTATTCTGTTTAGAAATCTTTTTTTTTTTTTTTTTGAATTAATATATATTAATTCAAAAAAAAAAAGAGGAATAGCAATAAATAGAAAAAGTGTTTAAGTGATACAAAAAAAACTCTATTCGATTTTTATTGATTTTATCTATAAGAGGAGATTGTATGAAAAATGTAACCGATTCTTTCCTTTCCTTGGTTCACTGGCCATCCGCCGGGAGTTTCGGGTTTAATACCGATATTTTAGCAACAAATCCAATAAATCTAAGCGTAGTGCTTGGTGTATTGATCTTTTTTGGAAAGGGAGTGTGTGCGAGTTGTTTATTTCAAGAATAGGCTGGACCCAACCGGCTGCACCCTTTTCATTATAACTAGGACAAAGTAAAAGGTGCATAATCCCGCGAATTACTTCTGAAAAAATTCAGTTAATAAATCATATTTAAGAACCATAGCATTTCGTGATTGATTGGGAAATCCACTTTGATTCTCTATTAACCAATAATGTGGGACCATTAATATGGTTAAAGCTAAAGCAGTTGAAGTTCAAATGAGGGTAGCATGGTATTCTTTCTACTACTATGTGAATTTTATACAAAAACGGTTTCAAAACGAATAGTTCCATTTTTTTTTGATATAGAACACTCATGTCGATAAAATGATTTGAAATCTTTAGTGGAAAAAGGATCGGACTCTTTTTTTTATCTTATCCAATGCTGAATTGATGACCTATGTAATGTATAAAGTAAGAGGAATTCTTTGGATTTGAAGAAAAAAGAGAAACAACTTTGCTGACAATTCCATATTTTTTGTTTGGTCAGAAGAGTCCTCCGAATAGTATTCCGGATTTGGATTAGGGCTCAGTTTGGATCTTTTTTTTGGAATAGGAATAGAGAAGAGAGGATAGGCTCATTACATTCAAAAAAAAAAAGATATGGGAATTTTACATAACTGATTGAAGTAATTGAGCGGGAGAGCCAAATGAATCGAAAGATTCATGTTTGGTTCGGGAAGGGATTATGGAAGTTTTGAAATGACTGGAAAGCTAATCTACTTTCATTAAGTGATTTATTAGATAATCGAAAACAGAGGATTTTGAATACTATTCGC